TGGATCGGGGTTATAAATTTTCTCCTTTTCATCGATTAAATAATATTTCAATTTAATTACTTGAAAGGTCTGTTTTAAATTGTCAAGTTGCAAATAGTTATTTACCATGATCTGATTATGAGTTATTAAATGGTAAAATGAATAAACATTCGCAATTCGAATTAGAGGGACTGTTCCTAAAGGCCCCAGCGAATTCTGAATTGGAATTACAGGATCTTTTGTAATGTTAATTGATTCTTTTATCCCATTGTGTATCACATTGTGATTGTGATATTTTACATCGTTGAATGGACCCATTCGAAAACAATTGGATGATGACAAAATTATCAATGATTGGAATCCCGCATTTCGATTCAACAACGTATGAATAGTTCTTTGATTTTGATTAAGGGGTTGTTGAATTATTGCCTTGGAATAAATCGAAGAAAACGGATTTATTTTGGTGCAATCTGATCCATTATTCGAGAACAATCCTGAGCCCGAGGGATCATTCCTTTTTCCGATATATGAAAAAGTTGATTTCAGCAAGTCGATTCTTAGTAAATGTCGAATCAAACCATTTACCCTTATTTCAACAAAGGAAGCACGAGCTTCTTGACTAGAAGAACTTTTTTTGTCTTGGCCCCAATTCAATACTAAACAAGTCCGAACTAATTGAATATTTGTATCAGAAATTCCTCGAATTGGTTTACCATTTCCATAAAGGATATAATTGACAACTCGAAGTTTCACATTATCCCTTTCCTGCAACAGATCCGGAGGGAAAAGTGTTCCTAAAGTTATACCGTCCGTTATTTCATATGTGACGACAGGACGAACCAAAACAAAATACTTTTTCTTACTAGGTGTGATCCGTTGAACATAGATCCAATTTTCCCGCTTTTTCGATTCCTTAGAATTTCGTTTTCCTGTTCTTAGTGGTATCAAAACGCCGCTATGTCGGGATATCTTATCTGTCTCTCCGGGAAAATGGATATCTCCAGAAAATATTTTAAGTTCAATTCTTTTTTTTTTTCTCTCCACTCGGACCAACCCGGCTACGCGGCTTCTCATATTTAAAGTAATTTGTGTATCTACCCCAATGATACTATTGTTCCGTACCATTATGGAAGAAGATCCGGGTAATATATGTACTTCCTCGGGAATGAAAAAAAACCGATCTACTTTCATTTGGTATTTTGGACTAAATTCCTTGCCTCCTCGATACTCAATCAAATCCTCTTTTTTGACGATTGAATGCATTTCTAGAGTCCCATATTTAGTAATGCCCGAACTCTTTCTTCTGTATCTAGGATCGTCCAAATAAGCAAGAATACTATTTCTACGGAAAATGCCGTTGATGGGGATTTCAATCAAGATATCTGAAGGGGGCGTTAGTCCGTTCTCGCGTTCTTGAATCGATTGGAGTGGGATGATGAATCTATTTCTTCGCCTCTTTGAGAATAAATCAGAATTATGGTAGAGAAGGGTCGGATCTACGAGATTACAACGACCAGTACATATAATTCGACTAAGGTCTGAATAATCAGGAATCCTATCTTCTTTTTTACCCGAAAAATCGGAAGTAAAGAATTTTTCTCTCAACTGATCATCCGTTCCTGAAAGGTTAAAACTCTTGACAGAACGAGAATTCGCACTCATTTGATCTTGATTCTTGTGGATCGAAAGTGAAACTAGACTGGATCCGTGTGGCTCTCCTAATAATATCCATAAATGGCTTGTTTTTGGTAATAGATGAACACTTCCGTATGTAAATTCGGGTGCATGATATACATCGGTGCTCCAGTGCATTTCTCCGTCTGAGTCAGAATAAATATGTTTTCGAATCTTCTCTTTAAAATTCAAAGTGGATGTTCCCGCGCGAATCTCGGCAATCACTTGTTCTGATTCTACATATTGATCGTTTTGAACTAAAAGAAAACTTTGGGGTGGAATATTTACATTATGTCGAATATCTTCACTCTCAATAGTTACATACAAGTTTATAGAACAGAGAAGGGCGGGATGCCCATGGCGTGTACGTGTCGGATGAACTAAATCCTCATTGAATTTGATTTTTCCATTAGAAGGGGCTCGCACGTGTTCTGCAGTACCCCCTGTGAATACTCCACCGGTATGAAAAGTTCTTAATGTTAATTGAGTGCCCGGTTCTCCAATTGATTGGCCTGCAATAATACCTACAGCTTCTCCCAATTCAACCAGGTCGCCATGAGTAGGACTCCGGCCATAACATAATCGACAGATCCAAGATCCACTCCTACAAGTAAAAGGAGTTCGAATAGCTATTGGTTGTGCTCGAAAGGTTATGAATCTATTTACAAGTCCAATCCCAATGTCTTGATTTCTAGTGGCAATGCAGCGTGTGCCCATATATATATCATCGGCTAATACACGACCAATTAATGTTTGGATAAAAATCCTTTCTGGCATCATACCATTCTGAGGACTCACAGAAATGCCACGGGCGGTGCCACAATCTATTCGACGTATAACAATGTGT